AAATCAGAAAATGAAATTTTATCTTTGTGAGATCGTCAATATTGTACCAAAGGTTTCTTTAAAATATACCGAATCAGTATAGCTATCCTTCTTCTGACGCAGCAAGGCAATTTTAATTATTATCGAAATGAAGTACTAGATACTCTCTTTTTTCTTTTTATTTTGCTGTAGAACTGTGTATTCGTAGAACTGTGTATTCGAAATGAGGCAAAATGCGAATTCGACGGGTTGCAATTAATAATTCATGAACGAGATTCGAATATTTCCGTAATTCAATTCGATATTAACTCTCAAATTTTTTTGGTTCTAGAAGAAGAGTTTTTTCTTGTTTTTTTGCATTTTAAACGAACTGCTTAGTCATCCATTACCAAGTACCCGGAGTAGGGAATATTCGATGAAAGGGGGAGAACAACGAAAAAAAAAATTGAAATAATTAATATTCGTGATGCACATAGTTAGGTATTTGATCAAAAAAGGTCTTTCTTCTCACTTAACTAAAAAGAAGTTTTTTTTGAATAAAGAAAGAAAAAAATGTAAAATCTACAAAAAAAAGATAATCACGATTCGTAATCATAGGATCTAGTTGTACAAAAACAAAATAAAATTTGGATTTTTTTCGACTGATTGATTGGGTCGTGGGATATTTTTTTTCTTCTTCTTTATATTCCAGATATTATGTGAATGAATCAAGTAATAAATTTAATAAGTTAAATTCAAATTGCACGTGATCTCTTTATAAGACCTTTTACTATTTTTACTAGAATACCTTTTATTTTTTTCGATTTTCACAAATGAAAATCGAAAAACCATACAAATTTGATACAAATATACAAGTAAATAGTAACTAGATACTAAATAAACATAAACTAAAATAATAAAAGAAACTATCCAAATAGAAATGATTTTGTAATTTTATTTTGGAGTGATTTTCGTAGTTATTCAACAAAAGTTTTTTTGAATGAAGCTCTACACCACAGTTTTTATTACTTATTAAGTTACAACTTATTAAGTTATTAATTAAGTTATTAAGTTATTCAACTTACTATTAAATTAATTAATTTCAAAGTTAATTAATTTAATAATTAATAATTTAATTTTAATAATTTAATAATTAATAATTTAATTTTAATAATTTAATTAATAGAATTGAAAATAAAATTGAATATTTTTATTTGAATATTTTTATTTTAAATAGAAATATTTTAAAATTAAGATTTTAATAGAATTCTATATTAATAGAATATTAATAGAATACTATATTAATAGAATATTAATAGAATATAGTAGAAATAATTAATAGAATATTTTTAATTCAATATTTTTAAATAAAATAAAAATAATTTTATATAATAAAAAATAGAAATAGAATATATTCAACTAATTATCGAATTCTACTAATATTCTACTAAATATAGTAATATAGAGGATTTATTAGAATATTAATTTTAAAATATTTCTATTTAAAATTGGCTAACGAATCTCTTAATTCTATTTGTAATCATGAAAGTCTAAGTAAATGTAAATGGTCTAGATGATAAATTGATTTCCTTTTTTATCTATACCACTATCCCTCTGTAGTGCCGTGGGAAATTTATTATGATAATGATTGATAAATGATTGATAAAGAAAAATAAATAAAAAAATTCTCAATTGAACTTATTCTTTCATTTAGTATTTTTCTTTATCCTCCTATCTTTCAAAAAATTTAACTTAGGAAAGTGTTTTTGCTTTACAAGCATACGTATAAAAAAGTTTATTTAGCTCCTTCATGCCTACTATAACTAGTTTTTTCGGTTTTCTACTAGCAGCTTTAACTATAACCTCAGTTCTATTTATTGGGCTGAGCAAGGTACGACTTATTTGAAATTACTTGAATGAACAGTTTCGAAAAATAAAAACAAAACACAAATTTTTGTAGTATTCTATTTATTCTCTAATTCTTTACGATGTTCGTTTCCAATTCTTGGTTATTGAGATTTCGGTTCAATATGCATTAATATTTAAGGATTAATATTTAAGGATAAATATTACCTCTCTTTTTACCTTTTTTCAAAAACAAAATAATTGAAATGATTGAAGTTTTGCTCTTTGGAATTGTCTTGGGGTTAATTCCTATTACTTTGGCGGGATTATTCGTAACTGCATATTTACAATATAGACGTGGTGATCAGTTGGACCTTTGATTCATATTAATTAACACCGTCTTTTCTTTGACCTCCTTCGAATTAAAGAAAGGAGGAGGTCAAATTCAGAGTGCTCTTCGATTTTTCCGTATCAATTTTGACCTAACAATAACAAACCAAAAAGAGAATCACGCTCTGTAGGATTTGAACCTACGACATTGGGTTTTGGAGACCCACGTTCTACCGAACTGAACTAAGAGCGCTTTACTTATCAAAATCACAAAAAGGAGACTGTAAGTAAAAAAGAGTCTTTCTTTTTTTACCTACACTCTTGAATACTTATACTCTATATAGAGTATATAGATATATATTAAAAATTGGGTATGTGCCATTTTCAATTTTAATTTATTTCAATTGATCCCTTGTTATTGCTCAGAGACGAAGTAATAAATAGGGATGACAGGATTTGAACCCGTGACATTTTGTACCCAAAACAAACGCGCTACCAAGCTGCGCTACATCCCTTTGGTAATTTATTTATAATGTTATTGTAAAGAATACCCGTTTTGTTTTCCACATACTTTATTTCAGTTTTTCCATTCATATCCATTATTATTTTTTTTTTTCTTTTTGATCTGATATCCTATATTATATAATAAGAAACGTAGGCAAATTTCCTCAATCCTCACGAAAAAGAAAAGGGAGGGGCATCTTTTTTTAAGAAAAGCATATAAAATTGTTGTACATTTTATTTTAATTTGAATTAGAGATTCCGCGTACAAAACAAATCCAAGTTGACTTGAATTACATAGAATCGGATTCTATATTTATTATCATTATGTATTAGAATAAAAAAAAAGAGTAGTTATTACAATAAAGAAACAATAAACAATAAAGAAGGAGGATTCAAAACAAAATGCGCGATCTAAAAACATATCTCTCCGTGGCACCGGTAATAAGTACTCTATGGTTTGCGTCTTTAGCAGGCCTATTGATAGAGATCAATCGTTTTTTCCCAGATGGATTGACATTGCCATTCTAGTTATCAACGCGTGGGGGAGATGGTCAAGAAGATTAGAGATACAATTCGTGGGGGAGAGGGTCAAGAAGATTAGAGATACAATTAATTAAATATCTGTCGCTACGACTCCCCTCTTTTATTTTTTATTTAATTTGAATAAGTTAGAAAAGAAAAAAACGTGGATTCAACTTCAGTAAAACTGGGAACTCGGTATCCGCGCTTCCAGTAAATTACCGTCAATTAAATTCAAATTAAAAATTAAGAGAAGTGAGGTAGAAATGTAGTAGTTAGTGCAATAGTATTCTACAAGACGCTTAAATGAATTAAATTACTGTGATTCTCATCGAAACTTTTAATTGAGATAGAGTTTAAAATCTTTGTATTACTTATAATTAGTATAATTAGAACTATATTAGTTGCAATGAAATTTTTCATAATTTGGATTTCGAGTTAGCAACTTCACTTCTTTTTCCTTCCTTTCTTCGTCACTTCAGATCGGAAAATAGCAGATTTTTTTGAATAAAAAATTACAAAATCCTAAGGAGGTTTATGGCCAAGGGGAAAGATGTTCGAGTAAGGATTATTTTAGAATGTACGGGTTGTGTTCGAAAGAGTGTTAATAAGAAATCAACAGGCATTTCAAGATATATTACTCAAAAGAATCGGCACAATACGCCCAGTCGATTGGAATTGAAAAAATTCTGTCCCTATTGTTCCAAACATACAATTCACGGGGAGATAAAGAAATAAATGGAATCGATCGCTTGCGTGTTACTTTTTCAAAAGGAAGATTAAACTGATACAAAGAACATATTTTATATATAATAATATCATATTTTATATATAATAATATAGTAATTAATATAGTAGAGAATAGGTAGAGAATATAAAAATAGAGTATAGAATCTTATCGAATATATAATATCTTAATATCTTACCTTACTATATAGAATATAGTATTCTATACTATATTATAGTAATATATAGTTGAAATTCGAATTCCCTCTAATTCTATATAAAATAAATAAATAGGTTTTATTTTAACGACATATATTAAATATATAGAGAAATATATTCGATTGAAATTGAATAGGAATAGAGTCTATTTAAATATTCTATTAATATAGAATATTATTTAATTAAAATAATAAATAATTAAATATTAATTATTTTAATTATTTAATTAAATAGTTAATTAAAATTGAATAGAATAAAAAAAAATATTCAATATTTCAATATTCAATATTCAATATATAATTAAATATATATATAACATAAGAAACATAAGATAAAAAAAAATATTCAATATATATTCAATACTCTAACTATTAAATATAAAATAAAAAAAAATCCTATTTCTGAATTCGAAATCATTTTTGATCCAATTGCAATTGAACGAAATAGGATTTTTGAAATTTTGAAATAAGGAATAAACAAACCATGGATAAATCCAAACGACTTTTCCCTAAGTCCAAGCGATCTTTTCGTAGGCGTTTGCCCCCGATCCAATCGGGGGATCGAATTGATTATAGAAACATGAGGTTAATTAGTCGATTTATTAGTGAACAAGGAAAAATATTATCTAGACGGGTGAATAGATTGAGTTTAAAACAACAACGATTAATTACTATTGCTATAAAACAAGCTCGTATTTTATCTTTGTTACCTTTTGTTAATAATGAAAAACAATTTGAAAAAAAGCGAGTTGGGCACTCTAACTACTGATCTTATAACCAGCAAAAAAATAGGCTTACTCAAATTGAAATTTGATCAAAATTCCAATTCGAAGTCAACCATAGATTGAAGTTTTGTTCAAAAAATCTGAAAATCACAAATTTATTTTCGTGTCGTAAGAAACAAAAAAACGACTTGGGGGAGAAGAAATGTTTTTTTTGTTTTTTTTATTGAATGTTTTGTTTAGTTTGACTACTTTACTTGATCATATTATCATCATATTTTATCGTACGAATTTCTATTCTACCTTCCCCGAATTCATTTTCAAGAAATTCAATTCCGTGTAAAAAATTCTATGGATTCCTTCCAATTTCCTTATTTTCTAATGTCATTGGAAATCGTATAAAGACAATTCCTATTTAATATAGCTATTTGTGCAAGTATTTTACGATTAAGAATCAATTGTCTTTTGTACAGATTATTTATTAATATACTATAACTATAGTATACCGTATTTCCGCGAATTACTGCATTTATCCGAGTGACCCACAAACGACGAAAATTTCTTTTCTGCTTATCTCTATCCTGATGGGCCGAAACCAAAGCTCTTATTTTTTGTTGAGTAATACTTCGAGTAAGTGTTGAATGAGCCCCGCGAAAGCTTGATACGAATAAACGCATTTTTGTTCTACGTTTCTGGGCTATATATCCTCGTCGAATTCTGGTCATTGAATACACGAAACTTTGATGAATAACTAATCGGTTTCGTTTCTTTCAGTTATTCTTTTTCCCCTTATATCTATAATAACAAAACGGATTTTTCCAATGTATAAAATAAAAATTCCAAAGGCTTTTGCTACTATAACCTTCCCAACCACGATTTTTTCTTTTTCTGTTTTTTTGAGACATTTCATCTCGAAATAAGAATAAGAAACTGTATTGATATTAAGTCTTAAAGACAAACAAAAATAGAATAAATAAAAATAAGCAATAAATAGAAATAGATAAATAAATAGTGGGTTCCATCGTTTCTATGGTTATTTTTTAAACGGTGAGGTCTTCTCTATACACCGGAGCCCCCTCCTGCATTTAATCATTTAATCAATGCTATTGTTAACGTGTACAGTTCACATTCTTTTGCTCTACCTATGAATTATCCAGTAATAGGTCTTTCACAAGGAAATCTATCTATATAGTAACGGTATTTAATTATGAGGATTCGCTAATTCGTTGACCTTCTTAGTCCGTTCTTGCAAGAGTAGGGGCATAAATTTTCAGCCTTTTTTGAACTTTTAATAAGATTTTCCCTGCTTAATGGATAATCATTTGTTACCAATGGGAAATTCTTTCTTCTTTTAAATTGAAAATTGAGGTGATTTAATTTGCACCAATGAAACCATAAATTTGATACACAATAGACGAATCTGATAGATCTTTTTTGTTGATAATGAAGGGCATTCTTTCTTTTATTCTATCCTATTCATCCGTACTGACACAGATAGCAGAAAAATTTTTCCTTTCTTTTGTCCAAGCTGATGATCTAAACAAGTCGCACATACACCCTAGTACATGTTCCTCGGCGCTGAGGGCATCCCCCAAGAGCGGGGGATTTGGTAACATTTCTAATTGGCTGTCTTGTGTTTCTAATAAGTTGTTTAATAGTTGGCATCTTGAATCGTATGCATAATGGGCTGGTTTAGATCGATCGTAACCGTATGATTCTGAATTTTTTTTCTACTAATAGAATATTAGTAATAAATATTCTAATTAATTACTAGTAATTATTAATTAAAAAAATACTATAATATTAAATTTTGAAGTCCCGTCGAAAGAAATGGGATACTTTTTCTGGACGTAAATTGGGTACTGGTGCAAGTGAATTGCTTGGACGGAAAGAAAGTGAATCTGATAAACGATCAACAATTCCATGAGCTTGGGCTTCTGTTGCTGACATATAAAAATCTCTTTCCATGTCTTGGGTTATAACCTCTAAGGGTTTTCCCGTTATTTTTGCATAAATGCTTGTTACCGTTTCACGCGCTCTCAATATTTCGCCTGCTTCCAGGAAAAAGTCTACTATTTTTGACGAATGAAGATCAACATTAGGTTGATGAATCATTACCCTGATTATATAAGAACAAAGGGTTTATTCTATCTCTTAGAATATAAAAAATAATAGAAATATAATAAAATAAATAAGAAATAAGACGGTGCCGGGAAGAGATAAAAAAGAATAAGAAAAGACGATAGAATTGAAGAACCGTACATGCATTGTTATTGCTTGTGTATTGCATACGGCTTCACATTAGAATTCACTTTTATTTTACCTTTCAGCGAAAAAAAATCTAGGCTTAAATCAGTAAATGATCCAATAACCACCCTTTCTTTTGGAAGAGGTAAAAAGCAAAAATACTATGGTGGTCCCGTTGCTTTATTTATTTTATTAGTGATTTAGCAATCCCAAAGTTTCTTTTTTTTATTTGAAAAAAAAAGAATAATAGAATCTTTTTTTTGTACTCTTTCATAACATAAATAGTATTAAGAGCCCTTCGGTGTGAAAACAAAAATGTTTGTGACGCTGAAAGAGGTCCCTGATAGAATAAAATCAGAAATACCCTTAATATCCCATACGACTCTTTCGATACATAATCTAATGTTTAAAAAAAATTTCTTATATCTATATCGAATTCGAAATGCCATGCTATTATTACTTAATATTTCTATTTCATATGGCGAAGGCATAGTTTTTTTCTTTCAAATAAAAACCCATTGGCGCCAAGCATGAGGGAATGCTGAACGTTTGGTAAGTGTTCCTCCAAGCAGAATCAAAGATGCCATTGAAGCAGCTACTCCTATGTCTATTGTTTGTACATCTGGTGACACAAATTGCATAGTATCATAAAGAGCCAGTCCGGGTAGTATCCATCCGCCAGGAGAGTTTATAAACAAATTCAACTCGTGGGTCGGGTCCTCCATATTGAGATATATCATAATACCATTAAGTTGATTCGAGACGTCACTATCAAGACCTTGAGTTAAAAAAAGGAACCTGTGTCGATAAAGTCCGCTGATTAGGATAAAATTCTATCCTCTAGAAACCGTACATGCACCTTTTGATGCATACGGTTCACAAAAAATCACCAAAATAAAGAATCAATGTTTAGATTCCAGCCCTCCTTTTTTTAATACTGAGTACCTTTTAACCTTTATTTTGAATGAGAGGGGGCTTTTCTTCTATTTTTTAAGAAAGATGGGTTTTGACGCGTTTACTTAATAAAAAAATTAATTAAACTTATCAAATTAACTTCTTATTGATATATTCGTTCATTGTGATTGAATTCAAATCACGATGGCATTCTCTTGTTCCTGAGTGGGCTTCTTCAATTCTTTTAGGTTTGTGTTCTACTCCGAGTAAAGGTCTGCCCGATTTTTATTTGCACATATAGGGCAAATGCTTTAATACCGCGTCTTTTTGTTAGAACTTCTTTTTTTTTAATTCATTTGAGGTTTCTGTCAAATATTTGACGTATTCATTATATTCTTTTATTTGACTGAATATGATTTTCAGTTCGAATCAAATAAAAATTTATAAACAAATTGCTAATATAGAATATGATACAAGTAATAATCATAATAGATATATTACCAATTGGGTTTTTTAAACGGAGTCTGAATACTTCATTTTGTTGGTCTAAACAGGGCAACCATAAATTATTCTAATTGATAATATTAATTTGAGTACCTCAAAAGCATAGATCTAATTGAACTTGATTGCACTTCACGCTCCAATTTTTTGATGATTTAATCAATTTTTCTTGGGCGAAACAGAGGGATATCTCAATCGGGTGAGAGAACGGGGTAATTCCGTATGACCCAATATATCTGACAAGTCGCACTATAGGTCAACCCAAGTTATATCTTCATCTTCGTCTCCCAAAAATAGAGAAGCGATTTTTGGAATACCGACAGGCATAAAATGAAAGAAAAAAGATTAAGTATTCTATTTCACTTTGATATGAAAACGTAATAATGAATTTTTTGTTTTAAGAATATTGACTTTTATAAATTATTAATCTTTTTTTATAATTTATTACTATTTTAGTAATATTTTGTACTATTTTATGCGTGGATTTCTATTTCTAAAAAATAGAAAAAAATATATATTAATATATATTATATAATAAAGGAAGACAAAACCAATAGAGTCAAATTATTACGAATAAGTCCTTTGAATGATGAACAAATCTCTCTGTGTTCGCTCATATAAAATGGAGTCAGCTACCCGTTGCGTATTGGTACTTATCGGGTATAAAATAGATTTGCTTCTCTTTTTTTGTTCCTACAAACAGACTTGTTATATTATTACTAAAATACTAAAAAAAGAATAGAAAAAAATAGTAATTTTTTCTCCACTTAAAAAGGGAGATCGATAACATAGTTTTTCCAGTGCAATAAAGTTACATAGTGTTTATTTTTCGTGAATAAAGGGGTATTTCCATGGGTTTACCTTGGTATCGTGTTCATACTGTCGTATTAAATGATCCCGGTCGTTTGCTGTCTGTCCATATAATGCATACAGCGTTGGTGGCTGGTTGGGCCGGTTCGATGGCTCTATATGAATTAGCAGTTTTTGATCCCTCTGACCCCGTTCTCGATCCGATGTGGAGACAAGGTATGTTCGTTATACCTTTCATGACTCGTTTAGGCATAACCAATTCGTGGGGTGGTTGGAATATCACAGGAGGAACTATAAACAATCCGGGTATTTGGAGTTATGAAGGTGTGGCTGGGGCGCATATTGTGTTTTCTGGCTTGTGTTTCTTAGCAGCTATTTGGCATTGGGTGTATTGGGATCTAGAAATATTTTTTGATGAGCGTACAGGAAAACCGTCGTTGGATTTGCCCAAGATCTTTGGAATTCATTTATTTCTCTCAGGAGTAGCTTGCTTCGGGTTTGGCGCTTTTCATGTAACCGGATTGTATGGTCCTGGAATATGGGTCTCCGATCCTTATGGATTAACTGGAAAGGTACAACCAGTAAGTCCAGCATGGGGTGTGGAAGGTTTTGATCCCTTTGTTCCGGGAGGAATAGCTTCTCATCATATTGCAGCGGGGACATTGGGCATATTGGCGGGCCTATTTCATCTTAGTGTCCGTCCGCCCCAACGTTTATACAAAGGATTACGTATGGGAAATATTGAAACTGTCCTTTCCAGTAGCATCGCTGCTGTCTTTTTTGCAGCGTTTGTTGTTGCTGGAACTATGTGGTATGGTTCAGCAACTACCCCGATTGAATTATTTGGTCCCACTCGTTATCAATGGGATCAAGGATACTTCCAGCAAGAAATATATCGAAGAGTTAGTGCCGGGTTAGCCGAAAATCAAAATTTATCCGAAGCTTGGTCTAAAATTCCCGAAAAATTAACTTTTTATGATTACATTGGCAATAATCCTGCAAAGGGTGGATTGTTCAGAGCGGGTTCGATGGACAACGGGGATGGAATAGCTGTTGGATGGTTAGGACATCCTATCTTTAGAGATAAAGAAGGGCGTGAACTTTTTGTACGCCGTATGCCTACTTTTTTTGAAACATTTCCAGTTGTTTTGGTAGACGGAGATGGAATTGTTAGAGCTGATGTTCCTTTTCGAAGGGCAGAGTCGAAGTATAGTGTCGAACAAGTGGGTGTAACTGTTGAGTTCTATGGTGGTGAATTAAATGGAGTCAGTTATAGTGATCCTGCTACTGTCAAAAAATATGCTCGACGCGCCCAATTAGGCGAAATTTTTGAATTAGATCGTGCTACGTTGAAATCCGATGGTGTTTTTCGTAGCAGTCCAAGAGGTTGGTTTACTTTTGGACATACTTCGTTCGCTCTGCTCTTTTTCTTCGGACACATTTGGCATGGTGCTCGAACTTTGTTCCGAGATGTTTTTGCTGGGATTGATCCAGATTTAGATGCTCAAGTGGAATTTGGTGCATTCCAAAAACTTGGAGATCCAACTACAAAAAGACAAGTAGTTTGATACAATCTTTGATCTCTTAGTTTTGCCCTCTATTTTATTTTTGTGATTTTAGATAGGGTATGTAGATATCTTAATTTGAATCGCCACCCTTTACTTTGAATTTTGGTCTTTTTTTATCCAGGAGACGCTCCAAAATAAACAGGTATGAAAGCTATAATTGTAAACCACGATTGAATTTATGGAAGCATTGGTTTATACATTCCTTTTAGTGTCAACTTTAGGAATAATTTTTTTCGCTATTTTTTTTCGAGAACCGCCTAAAATTCAAACTAAAAAGGTAAAATGATTTTTTAATATCTTAATTGAAGTAAAGAGGTAAAGAACCTCCCAGTATTAGGAGGTTCTTTACCTCTTTTAGTCCCCGTGTTCCTCGAATGGATCTCTTAGTTGTTGCGAGGGTTGCCCAAAAGCAGTATATAAGGCATACCCGGTCAAACTTACAAGTAAACCAGATATAGAGATGGCGACTAGGGTTGCTGTTTCCATTATTATATGATTTCAAGACCCCAATGGATCTATGATAAGATCATTTATTTACAACGGAATGGTATACAAAGTCAACAGATCTCAATTAATACAAATAGGATTCAACTTATGGCTACACAAAGCGTGGAGGGTAGTTCTCGATCTGGTCCAAGACGAACTGTTGTAGGGGATTTATTGAAACCATTGAATTCCGAATATGGTAAAGTAGCCCCTGGATGGGGAACCACTCCTTTAATGGGTATCGTAATGGCTCTATTTGCAGTATTCCTATCTATTATTTTGGAGATTTATAATTCTTCCGTTTTACTAGATGGAATTTCAATGAATTAGATTTATAAGAACCAATCAGGTCTAGCTTTTGAATACAAAATGAAACATTTTTCTCTCGGATTTTGTATTCTATATTCTATTTTCATAGTTCGATCGTGAAATTTATTTCTGTATTTCTGGAATATGAGTGTGCGACTTGTTAGAATTGATCCTATATGATAGTACAGAGAGTGGGTCTGTCGTCTTGATAGAGATGCTTTTATACCTCGTCAGGTATTTATTTTTATTATAGTATCTGTAGCACGAAATATATGAAATAGATTATAGAACTATGATTCATACTGAATATTCAGATCCCGTGATCGGACTCCAAAAAATTTCAAAGAGTTAGAAGGTATAAATTGAAAGATTTTTCTTCTTTCAAACTCTTTATCTATGTTTGATCAAAGGAGAAACCTTTCTTTGGATTTTTGCTGATTCTATTTATTGATTGAATAAGTGATGATACAACGGTTTTTACTCAGAGAATCTTTGGGCTTAGTTTGAAAGTTTTATTAAAAAAATCATCGTGGTTCTAGTACGAATCTGAGGTTTCAATCGGTTTCTAGGATTGTAACAAGAAAATTCCTATCAAAAATAAAGAAAACAATAAAATAATAAGGCTACATTCCATACAAATATATTACATAAAAATAAATACTAAATCAAATAAAAAAAATGGGTAAATAGAAGATTCAAGAGGCCCCTAACAATCAACACCAAAAAGGAAATGAGCCGACTTGATATTTTGATATTATAACCACAAAGAAGAGAAGAGCTTTCGAATTTTTCTTTTTTCGTATGGTCAAAAAAACTCTTGAATCATAGGATTAAGAAGTTTTTGTATTACACATATTTGTTTG